GGTTATGAAAAGAGGAAGAAGCCGAGCTACAAGAAAAATTCCTGCGGCTACCATAGTAGCAGCATGGATAAGAGCTGAAATAGGAGTAGGTCCTTCCATGGCATCGGGTAACCATACATGAAGGGGAAATTGCGCAGATTTCGCAAGCGCGCCCCCAAATAAAAAGAAGGCACACAAAGTCAAAAATAAAAAAGGAATTTCATTATTATGAACCAAGTTATTAAATATTTGAAATAAATCTCGAAATTCGAAACTACCCGTTATCCAATAAAGACCCAAAATTCCTAATAATAAACTGAAATCCCCTACACGATTAGTTACAAATGCTTTTTGACAGGCCTTTGCGGCAACGGGTCGTGTAAACCAAAAGCCTATTAATAGATAAGAACACATTCCAACGAATTCCCAAAAAATATAAATTTGTATTAAATTAGAACTAGTAACTAAGCCCAACATTGAAGCATTAAAAAAAGCCATATAATAAAAAAATCTTAAATATCCTTGATCATGAAACATATAATTTTCGCTATAAATAAGAACTGTAAGTCCAACAGTAGTAATTAAGATTGACATCGTAGAAGTAAGTGGATCTATCAAATGACCAAACTCTAAAGAAAAATCATTATTGATGGTCCAAGACCATACATATTGATAGATATAACTTCTATTTAGTTGCTGAATAGATAAATAGGCCGAAAGAAGCATAACTATCCCTAACAAAAAAATAGTAGGAAAGGCCCAGATACGGCGAAGATGTTTTGTTGTCGTTGGAAAAAGGAGAAGTCCCACCCCTATTAACATAGGAACGGGAAGTGGAATGAGGGGCATAATCCATGAATATTTATTTGTATATTCCATACCATAAAAAATCAATAAAAAAAATTCTTAATTCATTTTTTCTAATTCACCAACTCTTATCTCTTTTGACTGAAAAGGATCAACAAAAAAGAAAGATATTCCAAACTAAAATACTAAAATGAATTTTTATATTTTGAATTCTTAAGTTCGGTATTCTGATTCTTAATCCTTTTATAATGCTCTTCAAATATTTAAATGAAGAAGGTTCTAATTTTTCAAAAGAAATTGGAGTAATTTATTTTTTGAAATCAAAATACTGTATTCTTTAACGTTCAAAAATGGACTATTAGTCCCATTCAACTTTTTTCAAATTTCAATTAGTTGGTAGTTCTAACCTTGCCTAGCTTGACTAATTAATTGACTAATTAATTGACTAATTAATTGAATAGTTAATAAAAAAATCAAAAAAAAAGATTGAAATGAATTTCAAATAAAGTGGGCAAGACTTGGGTTCTTCAACTTTCAATTTTATGTAAAAAATTGCATAAAGAAACGATAAATCTAGTACAACTAGTACAACTAGTACGACAAATAGAGACAACGATCCAATAAAGCATAAAGAACCGATAAACTAGTACGACAAATAGAGACAACGATCCAATAAAGCAAAGAGAGAGGCTTTTTTTCTGCTCTGTCGGACACTCTACACTCTGTGTAATAGAAATTGAAAAAAAAAAAAACGCACATATTTTTGGTTCTAATAACAAATCTTTTATGCGTTTTTCGCATATTTTCTCTATTCTCTATTTTATAGAAAAAAGTAATTAAATAGAAGTTTGTGTAATCTAAAGAGAAAGGAGATAAATAGAAGAAATACAATGCAATAAAGAATAATTAAATGCAATAAAGAATAATTTGTTTTAAACAATAGATGTCTTTCACATCCAACTATAACAATGAGGGGTTTTGAAAACAATGGCAGTTCCAAAAAAAAGTATTTCTAGTTCGAAAAAGCGAATTCGTAAAAATATGTGGAAAGGAAAAGGGTCCGAGGCGGCGCTCAAAGCTTTGTCATTAGCGAAATGTCTTTTTACCGGGAATTCGAAAAGTTTTTCGAAAGAACACCCCAGAGGCAACCCGCGCGGTTTCTTCAAGAATATTAAACCAAATATAGGAGAGGCTTCATTATGAAAATGAAACCTACACTCTGTGTAATGTTTCTGACACCTCCATCCTTAATGAGTAAGGACCTCTTTAGTTTCGGTTTCATTTATATTTTCCTTATGGGGGTATCACGCTATATCACTTATGCAATCAGTCAGCATAGTGATACTAAGTACAAAATGGTTGGACTGGCTAAGCAGATAGAAAAAAATAAACTTTTTTTGATTCCGCAACCCTTAGTCTTTGTGAGTTTCTTTGGGGCCTGTACTCACTATATCACAGATGAGGACGGGAAAATTAAAACTCAAGGGTTCGGGTTCACCTTAGCGTATTATCTAGGAGTGAAATTTGTTTTCGAATTAATTTGGCGGGGGCAATTCGGAGGTCCCTATATCAAATTGATAATGGCTATTTATTTGGTTTGGCATCAGTCGCCAAATGAAATTTTTCCTAGAATCCTCACATTAAGCATACTTTGTCAGCCAGTACAGTCCAGTTTTGTCGTAGTAGAAGACAAAGGCTAACAAGCAGTTAAGTTCATAACGAAAAAAAAAGGAAAAATAACTAAGATTTTTATTCCTGATCGGTAAAATTCATATTAAAAAAAGATGGGTAGGAGGCCCTGTTTTATGGTAAAAACTCCATTAATTTCAGTGATCTCGCAAGAAGAAAAGGAAAAGAATACGGGGTCCATTAAATTTCAAGTAGTTAGTTTGAGCAATAAAATAGAAAGCATTTCTTCCCATTTGCAATTTCACAGAAAGGATTCTTTATCTCAGAGAGGTTTACATAAACTTTTGCGAAAACGCGAGCGTTTGATGTCTTTTTTATTAAAGAAAGATAGAATAAGTTATAAAGAATTAATAAATAGGTTTAATATTCGAGAGTCAATAACTAGTGATAGTGAAATTTGAAACGTTATTTTCAATTAGAAGAATTTCGTTTTCTTATATCCCTAATTTCAATTTTTTATATCCCTTCTATAAAATTGGATTTATTAGATTTTTGCATTTGGATAAATTTAGTTTCGTTTTCGGCAATTCATGAAAGAAAAAAGCGAGGAAAAACTTATGACTATACCAGCTACAAGAAAAGACCTCATGATAGTCAATATGGGCCCTCACCACCCATCAATGCACGGCGTTCTTCGACTCATCCTTACTCTAGACGGTGAAGATGTTATTGATTGTGAACCCATATTGGGTTATTTACACAGAGGGATGGAAAAAATTGCGGAAAATCGAACTATTATACAATATCTGCCTTATGTAACACGTTGGGATTATTTGGCTACTATGTTCACAGAAGGAATAACCGTAAATGCCCCAGAGAAATTAGGAAATATTCAAGTACCTAAAAGGGCCAGCTATATCCGAACAATTATGTTGGAATTAAGTCGTATAGCTTCTCATCTATTATGGCTTGGTCCTTTTATGGCAGATATTGGCGCACAAACCCCCTTTTTTTATATTTTCAGAGAAAGAGAATTAGTATATGATCTATTCGAAGCAGCCACCGGTATGAGAATGATGCATAATTATTTTCGTATCGGAGGAGTTGCGGCTGATCTACCTCATGGTTGGATAGATAAATGCTTGGATTTCTGTGATTATTTTTTAACAGGACTTGCTGAATATGAAAAACTTATTACGAGGAATCCCATTTTTTTAGAGCGAGTAGAGGGAATAGGCATTATTGGTAAAGAAGAAGCAATAAATTGGGGTTTATCAGGCCCGATGCTACGAGCTTCCGGAATACAATGGGATCTTCGTAAAATCGACACTTATGAATGTTACAACGAATTCGATTGGGAAGTTCAGTGGCAAAAAGAAGGAGATTCATTAGCTCGTTTTTTAGTCCGAATCGGTGAAATGAGGGAATCCATAAAAATTATTCAACAGGCTCTGGAAGGAATTCCGGGGGGGCCCTATGAGAATTTAGAAATTCGATGTTTTGATAGAGAAAAGTATCCAGAATGGGGTGGTTTTGAATATAGATTCGTCAGTAAAAAACCTTCTCCTACTTTTGAATTGCCGAAACAAGAACTTTATGTGAGAGTTGAAGCCCCAAAAGGAGAATTGGGAATTTTTCTGATAGGAGATCAGAGCAGTTTTCCTTGGAGATGGAAAATACGTCCACCGGGTTTTATGAATTTGCAAATTCTTCCTCAGTTAGTTAAAAGAATGAAATTGGCTGATATTATGACGATACTAGGTAGCATAGATATCATTATGGGAGAGGTTGATCGTTGAGATGATAATTGATACAAGAGAAGTACAAAATATCAATTCTTTTTCCGGATTCGAATCCTTAGAAGAAGTCTATTGGACTGTCTGGATCCTTGTCCCTATTTTGATCCTTGTATTGGGAATCACAATAGGTGTATTAGTAATTGTGTGGTTAGAAAGAGAAATATCCGCAGGGATACAACAACGTATTGGGCCTGAATACGCCGGTCCTTTGGGAATTCTTCAAGCTCTAGCAGATGGAATAAAACTCCTTTTCAAAGAGAATCTTCTTCCATCTAGAGGGGATATTCGTTTGTTCAGTCTTGGCCCATCCACGGCAGTCATATCAATTCTCCTAAGTTATTTAGTAATTCCTTTTAGCTATCGTCTTGTTTTAGCTGATCTAAATATTGGTGTTTTTTTATGGATTGCCATTGCAAGTATTGCTCCCATTGGACTTCTTATGTCAGGATATGGATCAAATAATAAATATTCCTTTTTAGGTGGTCTACGAGCTACTGCTCAATCAATTAGTTATGAAATACCACTAACTCTCTGTGTGTTATCAATATCTCTACGTGCGATTCGTTAAAAAAAAACAGAAAACCTTCCCTATTCATCATTCGGGTTGATGGACTAAACCAGGTAGTTATATGAGTGAAAGAAAACAGCTTTAAAAATAAAATTTGGAAATTGGCAGTAAAAAATGGATTCTCATTTCCTTAGGTACAAGAGAAAGAGTTAGGCGGAAGTAAATAGTAAGGGAAAGGACCTTTGCCCCAAGTAAATAGTAGGGGAAAGTACCTTTGCCCCAAGATTGGTTGATTAGTCGTCCCGGCTTGAAGCGGGCTCAAAAAAAGAAAAACCGTATTTGGTTTTGATACCCTTTCTATCTATTACGCTAAAATAGGGGGGCTGATGAAAAATGAGTGGATGGTTAGGAACACCAAAATACGGAAAGGGTTTGTAATGGAGATTTGAAAAAACTGTTCAAAAAAAGGAAGAGTAATTTGGGGCTTTCAATTGGTAGAAATGATTAAGCAGTACTCCTCAAAATTCCGATCCCGAGTATGCTCGTACCCACCGATTAAACAAATAACTATAAGGAACGAAAAAATCCTTTATTTACTTTTATTTGAAACCCATCATTTTTTGTTAGTTTGTTAGAAAGAAGAATGGGAACCGAAAAAAAGGAAATAATCAAATTACAATCGAAAAAATGGATATATATATATGTCTATTTTTCATATATATATATGTCTATTTTTCATATATACATTTATATGGAGCTAGAACTCGTGGCACTATTCATGAACTAACCTACAATAATAATATAAAATTCGCAATTGACAACTCTGGGTTGAAATATTTATGAATATCTTGAAACGGAGTATTTTATTCAAGTATTGAGCTATTACTCAAGAAGTCAAAATTTAGATTTTTCAAGTAAAGGATGAGATGAATTCAGAAATACTTCCCCCTTTTTTTTATTTTTAGTAGACAGAATTCCATTCGTCTAATTCCGGACCTTCCAATAGATTTTTTAAAACTTTATCTATGCTCCAAACATATACAGATTGAAGTAATACTACCTGGTCCTTAAATTTAGCAATTTATTTGCGACGCTAGAGGAGCCGTATGAGGTCAAAATCTCATGTACGGTTCTGTAATAGCGGTGGGAACAGTAATAGTCTTGCCGACTATGATTTTCTAACAGTTCAAGTACAGTTGATATAGTTGAAGCGCAGTCCAAATACGGTTTTTGGGGGTGGAATTTGTGGCGTCAACCTATAGGGTTCATCGTTTTGCTAATTTCTTCCCTAGCGGAATGTGAAAGATTACCCTTCGATTTACCAGAAGCAGAGGAAGAATTAGTAGCAGGTTATCAAACGGAATATTCGGGTATAAAATTTGGTTTATTTTACGTTACTTCCTATTTCAATTTATTAGTTTCTTCCTTATTTGTAACAATTCTTTACTTGGGTGGTTGGAATCTCTCTATTCCGTGGATAGACTTTCCTCAATTATTTGAAATAAATAAGGTGGGTGCAATCTTTGGAACAACAATCTCGCTTTTTATTACATTAGCTAAAACTTTTTTTTTCTTGTTCATTTCTATTACAACAAGATGGACTTTACCTAGGGTAAGAATGGACCAACTCTTAAACCTTGGGTGGAAATTTCTTTTACCGATTTCTCTTGGCAATCTATTATTAACAACTTCTTCTCAACTCCTTTCGCTGTAATAGTGTAATATAAAAAAAAGAATAGGATATTCTCTATTCGTGGCTTGTCTTAAATCAAGAGAAAGAAAGATCAAATTATTCATAGATATTCGCAATATGTTTCCTATGGTAACTGGATTCATGAATTATGGTCAACAAACAGTACAAGCCGCACGGTACATCGGTCAAAGTTTTATGATTACCTTATCCCACGCAAATCGTTTCCCTGTAACTATTCAATATCCTTATGAAAAATTAATTACATCGGAGCGTTTTCGCGGTCGAATCCATTTTGAATTTGATAAATGCATTGCTTGTGAAGTATGTGTTCGTGTATGCCCTATAGACCTACCTGTTGTTGATTGGAAATTTGAAACCGATATTCGAAAGAAACGCCTGTTTAATTACAGTATTGATTTTGGAATCTGTATATTTTGTGGTAATTGCATCGAGTATTGTCCAACAAATTGTTTATCGATGACCGAGGAATATGAGCTTTCAACCTATGATCGTCACGAATTGAATTATAATCAAATTGCTCTGGGTCGTTTACCAATGCCGGTAATTGAGGATTATACAATTCGAACAATTTTGAATTCGCCTACAAATAAAAAAAGAAAAAATCGGGAAAACCCCTTGATTCTTGATTAAAGAAAAATTTCCAATTAATAAACTCAAGTTTCGATTTTGACCTAGGGGAATTCGTTCTTTATTTTTTCTTGTTCAATAAGGACAAATTGGAACTATTGATTGGTTAGATAAGAGAATTTCGCACGCTTCTCTTCTTTGGAATAAAGAAAGAAAGGAAAGAAAGAGGAGTATGGGGTGTTGGTTCAATAATTCTACTTACGGCAATTCGTACTCATTAGAATTTCATTCAACTTGAAATGGGGGCGTATCGTAAAACATTCCTGATGGGATCAAGAAGCTCATGAAAAAGATTTCCATTTATTTATCTGTTACATATAATGGATTTGCCCGGACCAATACATGATTTTCTTTTAGTCTTTCTGGGATCAGGTCTTATATTAGGGGGTCTCGGAGTGGTATTACTTACCAACCTCATTTATTCTGCCTTTTCGTTGGGATTGGTTTTTATTTGTATATCTTTATTTTATATTCTAGCAAACTCCCATTTTGTAGCTGCTGCACAGCTCCTTATTTACGTGGGAGCTATAAACATTTTAATCATATTTGCTGTGATGTTCATAAATGGTTCAGAATATTCCAAAGATTTGAACCTTGGGACTGTTGGGGATGGGGCTACTTCACTAGTTTGTACAACTCTTTTTCTTTCACTAATTTCGAATATTTTAGATACATCGTGGTATGGGATTATTTGGACTACAAGAGCAACCCAGATTGTAGAGAAAGATTTGATAAGTAATAGTCAACAAATTGGAATTCGTTTATCAACAGACTTTTTTCTTCCATTTGAACTCATTTCTATAATTCTTTTAGTTGCTTTAATAGGTGCAATTGCCGTGGCTCGCCAGTAAACTTTCTAATTAGAACCAACAAAACAACGGAAAATGGAAGTTAACCTTCTTTTCTTTTCTCTTATCATATCTAGTTTCTTTGAATTCTATTTGAAGACTTTTGAATTCCTATATTTCGAATTTCTATATTTTAGAATTCCTATATTCCTATACTATATTCCTATATTAAGTATATAAAACGGAAACTCCCCTTTTTCGACCTATTGCCAATATATTTTTTTGTTTCATACTTGTTTTTTTTAGTAGTGTTAAAATGAATCGAATCTGTTGGATTCTTGTTCATATTGAAATGAATTCAAATTGATAAGGAGCTGCTCAATGATGCTCGAACATGTCCTTGTTTTGAGTGCTTTTTTATTTTCTATTGGTATCTGTGGATTAATCACGAGTCGGAATATGGTTAGGGCCCTTATGTGTCTTGAACTTATGCTGAATGCGGTTAATATGAATTTCGTAACATTTTCTGATTTTTTTGATAGTCGCCAATTAAAGGGTGCCATTTTTTCCATTTTTGTTATAGCCATTGGAGCCGCTGAAGCAGCTATTGGACCGGCCATTCTTTCGTCAATTTATCATAACAAAAAATCAACTCGTATTAATCAATCGAATTTATTGAAAAAGTAGTATTAATCAGAAAAATGAGACTATTATTATTCATCAATTTGCATTGGCCTGTATGATATGAAACCTAGACGCTATTTGCGAAAACGGCGGAAGTCAAAGTATCTTTTCCCTTATTTTTTTTTTTAAGAGTCAACTCAAAGGAAAGGTAGGTTGAAAAATTCTGCTAAATCATTGATTCATCTGGTGTATAAATATATGAGTTATTATCAAATAAATTGACTAGATCGAAAATTTATGTTATGACGTTTCAAAATTGATAGACCCCATGGCACACTCAGTAAAGATTTATGATACATGTATAGGATGTACTCAATGTGTCAGAGCCTGTCCCACAGACGTGTTAGAAATGATACCTTGGGACGGATGTAAAGCTAAGCAAATTGCTTCCGCTCCAAGAACAGAGGACTGTGTCGGTTGTAAGAGATGTGAATCTGCCTGTCCAACGGATTTCTTAAGCGTTCGGGTTTATTTATGGCATGAAACAACTCGAAGCATGGGTCTAGCTTATTAAATTAATACATTTAAGAAAACCCCAGTTGAATTGAATACATTTTTCTTTTTTACCGACAAAACCCGTACTCGAAAAAGAAAACAGAATATATTCTATTTTTGAGCATGGGTTTTATGGTCCAAGTCCAAGCGTATCTTGTCTTTACCACGAATTATTTTCCTTGGTTAACAATAATTGTCATTTTTCCGATATCCGCGGGTTCCTTAATTTTCGTTTTCCCTCATAGAGGAAATAAGGTAACTAGATGGTATACTTTGTGCATATGTTCACTAGAGCTCCTTCTAACGGCCTATGCATTCTCTTACCATTTCCAACTGGACGATCCATTAATCCAACTTGTGGAGAATTATAAATGGATCCATTTTTTTCAGTTTTACTGGAGATTGGGAATAGATGGACTTTCTCTTGGACCCATTTTACTGACAGGATTTATCACCACTTTAGCTACTTTAGCGGCTTGGCCGGTTACTCGAAATTCACGATTATTCTATTTCCTGATGTTAGCAATGTACAGCGGTCAAATAGGATCATTTTCTTCTCGGGATCTTTTGCTCTTTTTCATCATGTGGGAATTAGAGTTAATTCCCGTTTATTTACTTCTATCCCTGTGGGGGGGGAAGAAACGCCTGTATTCAGCTACAAAATTTCTTTTGTACACTGCAGGAAGCTCCCTCTTTCTATTAATAGGGGTTCTAAGTATCGGATTATTTGGTTCCAACGAACCAACATTCCATTTTGAAATATCAGCTCATCAATCGTATCCTGCGGCACTGGAAATAATATTCTATATTGGCTTTCTTATTGCTTTTGCTGTCAAATTGCCGATTATACCCTTACATACATGGTTACCAGACACTCACGGAGAGGCCCATTACAGCACTTGCATGCTTCTAGCCGGAATCTTATTAAAAATGGGAGCTTATGGATTGGTTCGGATTAATGTGGAATTCTTGCCCCATGCGCATTCGATGTTTTCCCCCTACTTGATTACAATAGGCGCAATCCAAATAGTCTACGCAGCTTCAACATCTCTTGGTCAGCGTAATTTAAAAAAAAGAATAGCCTATTCCTCTGTATCTCATATGGGTTTCATAATTATCGGAATTAGCTCTATAACGGATACGGGGCTTAACGGAGCCATTTTACAAATAATCTCTCATGGGTTTATTGGTGCTTCGCTTTTTTTCTTGGCAGGGACGAGTTATGATAGAATACGTCTTGTTTCTTTTCACGAAATGGGCGGAATGGCTGTCGCCATTCCAAAAGTATTTACGATGTTCAGTATCTTATCAATGGCCTCCCTTGCATTACCAGGTATGAGCGGGTTTGTTGCAGAATTGATAGTATTTTTTGGAATAATCACCAGCCAAAAATTGCTTTTAATGCCAAAAATACTAATTACTTTTGTAATGGCAATTGGAATGATATTAACTCCGATTTATTCATTATCTATGTTACGCCAGATGTTCTATGGCTACAGACTTTTGAATGCCCCAACCCCCCCTTTTTTTGATTCTGGGCCACGAGAGTTATTTGTTTCGATTTCTATCCTTCTACCCGTAATAGGTATTGGTATTTATCCCGATTTTCTTCTGTCATTGTCGGTTGACAGGGTTGAACTTATTGTATCTAATTTTTTTCTAGAGAGCTTTCAGAAATAAAACAAAAAAGAAACCCTATGGAAAAGGAGAATTCTCATTGGACACTCAAAAAGGAGGTTCTTTGTCTTAGGTTGAAGTGAAACAAAAAGAGTCCAAATTTGGATTTGTAATCAGACATCTTTGGCCCTTGGGAGAACCCTTTGAATCAAGTTGTGCGTAGTGATTCAAACGGTTCCCAATGGCTGAAATTGGATTATATTTTATTTATATACGCTGACCATGCTGCCAATCTACGTTTCGATTTCTCAGAAACTTTCTTCAATTCAACTCGAATTTTACGATATTACAAATGAACCATAACTATGTAACCCTATTCTTAATAGATTGATTCCGAAGTAGCATACCCAAATTATAAAAAAGCCCATAGAAGCCACAATTGCCGAATTTACACCTTCCACCCTTTTATTTGTTCTAATATGTAAAAAAATGGCAAATACTGTCCAAGTAATAAATGCCCAAGTTTCCTTGGGGTCCCAACTCCAATATGAACCCCACGCCTCGTTAGCCCATACGGCTCCTGACAGAATCCCTATGGTTAAAAAGAGAAATCCTAGACTAATAATACGACAACTCCAATAATCCAATTGGTGAAGCAATTGAGACCTATAATAATTTACAGAAGAAGTAAGAAAGGTGCTTAGTAAAATATTCTTTCTTTCAGTCAGGTATTGAATATTCGAAAATGGTACATTTAATAACTTATTTCTTTTACCAAAGACAAAGACCCTTTTACTTTTTCGAAATGTAATGATTAGAAGAGCTATTGATAATAACGATCCACACAAAAGAGCTGCGTAGCTCAATATCATCATACTTACGTGCATCATTAACCACTGGGATTGGAGAGCGGGCACTAATTTTTTGGATTTATGCAGTTCAGCTAAAAGCCCCGAAGTAGCAAAGCCTTGGGTAAACAGAGCACTTGGGTAGCTTATTGCGCTTAAATAATTTGTATCGTTTTTAAAATATGGAAGCATGTTAATAATGGATAAATTCCATGAAAGAAAAATTAATGAGTCGTATAAATCACTTAATGGAAAATCTCCTGAATAAGTCCAACGAGTTATTAATAATCCTGTTATACAGAAAAAAGAAACTAGCATCCCCTTTTCTGAGGAATCATATAGTCCTACGATTTCATCGAATACTAAGCTTATAAAATGAATTGTAATTAGAATTGAAACGACCGAAAAAGAGATATGGTTAAATATGTGCTCTAAAGTCAAAAATATCATACAAATAAAAAAAAATGAAGAAAATGAAGTCAGGGTTCCTCCAATTGACATATAAGAAAATAAGAAACAGAAATCGGAAATTTCATTTCATTTATTTTTTCATTTTCATTTATTTTTTCATTTTCATTTTAATATAGATTATTAATGTGATGTGGGTTTTTCTATTGAGTTTTCTATTGAGAATGAAAAAGAGGATAGTAGTATGGTCGCCCTAGATGTAGTTGCTTTCTTGTAGAAGGCATTTTGCCGCCACTCGGACTCGAACCGAGATGCTTTAGCACTGCTTCCTAAGAGCAGCGTGTCTACCGATTTCACCATGGCGGCGTGCTCCAAATTATCAAAATCTATGATAATCCATTTTTACATTTTTATTCAACTGTCTAGATTCTAGATCTAGAAAATCTCGACATCCCGTTTTGTCAAAGAGTCTTGGCCTTTTGTGGAAAAAATGTGGAAAAAATCGATCCGATTTCTCATCTATTATATGGCTACTGACGTAGGTCAAGCAGTCGGCTATTTTCCATTTGCGGGTTTATGATCCATAGTAGTTAAACCCATTTTTTTATGGATAGTAGATTTTATAGAAAAGGATTTTAAACCCGAAAAGAAAAATACGTTTAGAAATACAATAGATTAAAGAAAGCTATAAGTAATGCAACTATGAATCTCACGGGGAGTTCAGTTCGATCCTGGCTCAGGATGAATGCTGGCGGTATGCCTAACACAGGCAAGTCGGACGGGGAGGGGGAGTGGTGTTTCCAGTGGCGGCCAAGGGTACACTTCAACACAACCCAATAAAACATTAAAATATTTCCCGTCCCAAAAGAGGAAAAAACGAAACCGCTATCTAAATCTAAAGAAATGCGTTGAGAAAGGGCAGATGTTTCGAACTCTTCTCTCAAAGATGAAAGATGTCTCGAACCCTTCTCTCAAAATGGACTATCGCCCAAACATGCCGTGGTTCTTCACTTCGACAGGGTACAAATAGTTCACTTTGTTATTTTTAGATAATTTTTAAGACCTATTGCTGATACTCAGTCTAGGTATCCGTCAAAAATTTGTATCCCCCTTTTATGCTATTACGGGTGATATTAGAGATGATCTTAGGTACGCAGGGGGTCGTTAGGCCTTGGCAAATTCTTCAGCATAAGGTGGGTTCTTCTGCAAAGGAATCGGATAAGGGAGATTTCGAGTACGTGTTTTTTACGCAACCTCCCTCTGTCCGCAGAAATTATTCATTGAAATCATGAGTCACCATTGATATCGACACATCTGAGATCGCAAGATGCTTTGGAGTTCCTCTATTCAGTCCTTTTCCTTCTTCTTGTTGGTGGATATCTCGTTTGTATATATCTTTAACCGTCTTTCCAAATACTATGGCGAGTTACAGACAGAGCTCAAAAAGGTCAAATCTTTGATGATTCCATCATATCATACACGATTGAGTTGCGAAAACTTCTGGATCTGGATAGGTATCCTACATCTGAACTGAATTCTTTCGGGCTAAGGTTAAAGATTTCGAGTTGCTATGGAAGAATTAAAGGATTCTCTTTCTGTCGGCGGCAATTTGAATATAAATAAATCTCAAAAATCGCATTGATGAGATTGCTGAGATTTATATCATTGATCCCCTAAGTATCATACCAAATCCCATCGATCGAATCACTTTTTCCATAAATACGAGACATCTAAGTCATACAAGTAAAGGGATCTATTCATTGATAAGAAAAAGAGAAAAGGCGTATGGTGCTTAGATTGATGATAAAATAGAATCCTTCCTCTTGACCTCTGTGGTTATTGATGAGAACGACAGAGGCAACCTGCTTCAGTTTTGCAACCTCTCCTTAACGACAGAAAAAAGGATTGATCAAATTCTATTGAGTCTGACCCATAGTGATCATTTACCAAAGAATGACCCTGGTTATCAAATGATTGAAGAACCGGGAGAGGTTTTTTTACGACACTTATTTGTTTGACATTCAGAAAAAAGATTTAATGGATTATGAGTTCAATACATCCTGTTTTGCAGAAAGACGGGTATTCCTTGCTCATTATCAGACAATTTCACGAACCTCGTGTGGGGTTAATGGTTTTCATTTACCATCCCGCGGAAAACCCTTTTCGCTCCGTTTAGCTCTAGCCCGTCCCAGAGCTATTTTAGTGATAGGTTCTGTAGGAACTGGACGATCCTATTTGGTCAAATCCCTAGCGAAAAAAACCCACTCCCCCCTTTTTACCTTAGAGGTGGGGGCGCGCTCTTCCTGGCCCCAGCATATTGTTGATAACTATAGTGGAAAGTTTGAGTATGTTAATACAGGTCCTATTTTGGATATGGATGGGGAGGGGAGTGATTCTCCTGTTTCCGAGGATGATGGGTTTCGTATTCCTGCTATTCATGACGATGACGAGACTGAGGATCAGGATGAGATGGATACGAGACGTGATCTTGATCGTAGTGATTAGAGGCATGCTATTGAGGATATGATTGATGCGGAGATTTCTATTGATGCTGAGTTAAATACTCTACCTGAGTCCATTTGCCGCGGCGAACTTGAGGATGATCTGTGGGTGGAGATGGAGGTGTTTTGGCTGGAGGACTGGGATCAGTACCTACTTGCTATCTCCCTTCAATTCGAATTAGTAAGAGCAATGACTCCTTGCATATTATGAATTCCAAACATTCATAATATGTATCTGGAGGATAGCGCAACCCTCGGCGTCGGCGGATTACTGAACTCTCTCTCTGGGGATTGTGAAGGACGTTACACTAGAAATACTCTTGTTATTGCTTCGACTCATATTCCCAAAAAAGTGGATCCCGCTCTAATAGCTCCAGATAGATTCAATACATGCATCAAGATACGAAGGCTTCGTAGTACACAACAACGAGAGAGCTTTTTCACTCTTTCATACATATACTCGGGGATTTCACTTGGAAAATAAAATTTGCCATACTAATGGATTCGGGTCTATAGCCACAGAGGATCTTGCAGCACTTACCAATGAGGTGAGGCCCTATCGATTAGTATTACACAGAAGAAATCCATTCTAGACACTAATAAAATTCGATTTGCTCTTCATAGGCAAACTTGGGCTTTGCGCTCCAAAATAATCCCGGTTCCGGATCATGGGATCCTTATCCTTTTCTATCAGACAGGAGGGGCTCTTGTACAAAATGTACTTCTAAGTAATGGTCCCATGGATCCTATATCTGTCTATATAAAGAACAAATCGTGTAACGAAGGTAATTTGGATTTGTACAAATGGCACTTTGAACTTGGAACGAGCATGAAGAGGTTGACGATACTTCTTTATCTTTTGAGTTGTTCTGCCGTATTGATCGCTCATAACCTTTGGTCTCTACTTGAACCCGATGACAAAAATGAGATAGCTCCTTGGGAACTTGTTGAGAATGATTCGAATCTAGTCTAGTTCAGCGCCTATTAGAAGTAGAAAGCGCTCTGGTGGGATCCTCACGGACAAAAAAAGATTGCAGTCGGTTTGATAATGATCGAGTGCCATTGCTTTTTCGGCCCGAACCAAGGAATCCCTTAGATATGATTATGATGCAAAACGGATCTTCTTCTATCTTTGAAGAAGGGAGGGGGGCCCGGCCTAGAGGAGCCTTGATTCAATCACATAGTTTGGGCTCCAAGAGTATGGAGCCCTTGAGTAGTTTTATTTGATTGTATCGATATCGGAGAGGATGAGCTTGAAGACGAAGAGGCTGAGCTTCAAGATGAAGAGAATGAGGCTGAGCTTCAACTTCAAGAGTTTCAAGATCTTGAAGATCCTCATCCTCACCTCAAGATGAAGAGAGTGGGCTTCAAGAGCTTCAAAAGGAAGAGGCCGGTCTTTATCTTTATGAAGAAGCTGTTCAGCTTGAAGCTCAAGAGACTGGGCTTCAAGCTCAAGAGGATGGGCTTCAAAAGTATAGTCCGGGGTTGTTGCAGAGTGGAACCATGAAGTACCAGACACGAAATAGATTTTTCACAGAACAAGGCTTCTTTCAAGCAAACCGATCCATTTTGGACCCCGGGGATTCGCTCTTTTTCCTATTCAAAGACCAGCCCTTTGTCTCTGTGTTTTCGCATCAAGAATTTTTTGCAGATGAAGAGACATCAAAAAAAGGGCTTCTTGCTTTTCCTTTCCAAGAAGTTCTTTCATCCCCAGGGCTGGTTTATCAAGAAGAGGCAAGAAAGGCACTTCGAATTCTTGATTCATCGCGAGAGATGGCTTAGAACCAATAGTTCATTATCTAATGGATTTTTCCGATCTAAGACTCTATCTGAGAGTTATGAGTATTTATCAAATCTCTTCCTATCTAACGGAAGGCTATTGGATTAAATGACGAAGACTTTGTTGAGAAGGGGATGGATTTTCCCGGATGAAATGAAAATTGGATTCATGTAACAGGAGAGGGTTTTCCCATTACTTAGCCGAAAAGATATGTGGCCATGAAATAGGGATTAAGTGGAACAGAATGGGCTGGTTTCTTCCCTATTGTTCCGTGGACCTTAGCTCCACGGAACAATATCCTACTGCTGAAACACGGAATAATTGAAATCTTAGATCAAAAAGACTCTATATGGATGGTATGAACTGCCTAAATAATAATTCTTGAACAGCGAACAACCAGAGCTCTTACTCACTCCATCCAAAAATTTCCATTAATGAAAGATGTAAATCCATTGAAAAATCAAAAATACGCATGTCGAACGAAAGTTGCTATCTCTTCCAATAACGAATCATCGGTTTAACTTAACTGAATAACAAACTAAAATAGTAATAGTTCGACCTTTCTCACCTTTCTCTTCGTCTCAGGTCGATGGATCTTCTCGGAGGATCCCCTATATGGATAATACACATTCCGGTTGACCGAGCTTAATTCGACTTGTTTTGTTCCGAAGCAAAGCAAAGATATCCACGGGGCGGTTCGTCCTATTCAGATATTTACGACCAAGAAGTACTGGATTCTCTTTCGGATAGGCCCTGGAAAGGAGAAGGAAGGCTGTAACGCCAACAGGCGTATATTATTGAATTCACCCGACCGGATAGTACCCATTTTGCGAACGTCCAGTGCCAAAGTCACTGAATGGGGTAAGTCGCCAATCCCTAAAACGAACTATGTACTTTATCCGCTGGGCTACGGGTGGGCATTTTACCAGAGGTTTCTATTGTATCAATCTACCCTTGTGTGATTCCTGTTGAATCATATACTCGGGGGGTGGGTGCAGCGTGGACGATTTCAAAGCGGATTCCCCATTCATTAGATAGAGAAAATCACCAAGATTTCGTGATCCGCTGCCGACCTTATTCCAATTCCAAGACCCCCTATCGAATCGGTATATCAAGAATCAATACCGACTCGATACGAGATCTCTTATTTAATTGCTCATTCAATGAGCATTCTGAATATTATGCCTTGAAGAGGACTCGAACCTCCACGCTTTTTAGCACGAGATTTTGAGTCTCGCGTGTCTACCATTTCACCACCAAGGCATCTTGAAAGTGAATAGTATTCCATGAATATGATATCTATCTAGTATGATGTG